AAAAAGAAAAAATGGAAGATTTAGTTACGATTAGAAATACGCTTTTCTATATTTATCCATGGATCCTTTACTAATACTCATTAAATTGGAAGTATTGATCCAATTCAAAAAAAAATTATGTTTCGTAATTAAATAATCCAATTTTCCATTTTTAATTGACCCTTGGATACAAATCACGAGAATGTATATTTTTCCTCGAATCCTTCGTTGAGAGGTAAAGGATTAAATCCTTTTAAGAAAAAAAGTTTTTCTTCGGAATATGAATCAAATCAAACCGAGGGATCCCTTAACTATAAAAGGGATTAATAAAACGAATCACACTTTTACCACTAAACTATACCCGCTACAATGGGATTATTGTATATAAATGCAACTTTTGTCGAACAAAAAAAGGTAATCGGACGTAATCAAGATAGGATCCAAAACAAAATAATGATGAAAATTATAGCATTGACGTGTTTGTTTTGGTTTTGTCAGTAAACCTAATCAGATTAGTAAAAGAGCACTCCTAATTCCAAATTTAAATAAAGAATAAAGAACAAGTTCTTTCTTTTGCTGGAGGATTTTTGACAGAACAGATAGGGCTCGATAAAACTATTTATGTTATGACATAAGAATGCATTTCACAACAATCCACAGTTCCTTATTTTTTTTCTTTTTTTCCAGTAAAGGAAAAAAATAAGAAAAGAAAGAATAAAAAAAAAAAAAATGACACTTTGATTCTATAGAATGAGATTCCATATCATAGGAATGGAAAGATCCCTTCTTCTGATTGTTGTTTCAATAATCAATAATAAACATTTTTGTTTTCAAACAAATCATTTTATCTATATCTATGATTTGGAATGGAACAAAAAATGGCCCGGCTAGGTACTGACCAGGCCAGGCCGTGAAAAGAAAAAAAGCTCTTTCGGAAGAAGAGGTATTCTTGCTTTTTTATTTTTTTTTATTCGAAATATCTCTTTAGAACCATTTCTTTATCTAAATGGGATTGCTTATAAAAGTAGTATATATTAAAGTTGTATATATTAATAGAGTCAAAAAAAAATAAAGAGAGATAAAGAAAAGAAAGGCTTTTTTTCAAGCCTTACTTTTTGTGTAATGTAAGATAGTAATTATCCTTTTTCAATTGGGAGAGATGGCTGAGTGGACTAAAGCGTCGGATTGCTAATCCGTTGTACGAGTTTTTCGTACCGAGGGTTCGAATCCCTCTCTTTCCGTTTCCGTTGATGACTTGTTATTTTATTTATTCTTTTTTTCAAAACCTTTCCTTTGTTTTTGTTTTATTTCATATAATAAATAGGGATGTACAATAGATAAAATCCTAAACATTGAAAAATCAAGCAAGTAAAAAGAAAGGCCTTTTTATTCTTCACGTCCAGGATTACGTCCTGGATCATTAGATAGGAATCCAAAGATGAAGAGAGAAACAAAAAATATCACTACTGTGTAAACAAAGAGTTTGAGAGTAAGCATTACACAATCTCCAAGATCTTTTTTTTTCAAAAAAAAAAGAGAATAGATTATCCATTTTTATACCCCATATCCTATTTTGACACCAATAAACAAAATGGTTTCTCGAAATCAAAAATCAAAAAGAATTTTCAGAAATTCATTTGGAATAAGAGTCGAGTCTTTCATTAAAAAAAAATCTTTCCTATTTTGAAATGACTCTAAAAGGGTTTTTCAATAAATGAAAAAGAATCCGAATGAGGAAAGAGGGGAGTCAGATTTTTTGCAGCTATCTAAGAATTGTTTGAATCGAGGGTTCATGCTGTAAGACTTATCCGATCTTATCCATTGTTCCAATTTTTTTTTTCGAATAAATTATGTCTAGGACAGTATTAAAGATCTCATCGAAAACTTACAGCAGCTTGCCAAACAAAGGCTAAGAGAAAAAAGAGAAGGGGTATTACTGGCATAAAATCTACGATTGGATTCAAAAAAGCGTAGGCCTCAGGCAATTTGGCTAAGAAAAAACTACTTGAATAAAGGGTGGAATGAAGACAGATACAGATCAAACTAAAGATATTAAGCATAACAAACATTTTTTTTTTCTTGGACTTGGAGATAATTGTATTTTGATTGAGTTATTGTTATTGATAATTGATATCCCTTAAAAATGAAAAAAAAAAGTAAGGGATACCAAAAAATCCTTCTTTGAACTCACCCAATCAAAAATCCTTCAATTCTCAAAAAAGAATAGAAGAAATCATACTTTTATACAATATCTTAATTGAATTATATGTAATGATCAATAAATTCAGCTTCATTGTATATCTACACGTGTCAAAACCCTAGGAACAATAGAGTCCATAGATATTTATTTTCGATTGGAATTGACGAACAACCAAAAACAATACTACTGTTTAGTAGTATTCAATAGAAATTCAAATGGGGCGTGGCCAAGTGGTAAGGCAACGGGTTTTGGTCCCGCTATTCGGAGGTTCGAATCCTTCCGTCCCAGGGAATACCTATTCTATATATAGATAGAAACAGAGTAGAGAAATATCTATTATCACAATAAAGAAAGGTTTTCTTTTTGAACTACCTTCTCTACTCTTTAAGAGTTAAATATTGGATATTATGTGATTCTTGTTTCTGATTTTTAATGATTCTATTCTTCTTTAAATCCTATTTTTTCACAAATTAAATTCAACTAAGATACATATAGATGAAACTGAATCGAGTTGTGATCTAGGAATCTAGATTCGAAGAATTGGAAATAAAGAAAAAAGGGGGTTGCAAAAGAGGTTGAATGCGCTTTTCATCGTATGTCCATCCCCTTATACTTTGAATATTCATATTGAAGTTTAAGTTAGTTACTTCGAAAAGCCTTACGTCCCATATAATAAGAATTAATTAACAATGTAAGATAGCAATTTAACTAGCTGTGCTTGTACAAATTGGATTAAGAAATAATCAAGTTACATACATATAACGTATCTATTTTCTTTGAACCTCATTTTTAGGTATTTCATTTCGTATTTGATTTGGTTCTCATATATAATTGTAAATATATGTAATAATATATACAGGGGGGTAATTCATACATCCTATATTTTATTCCCCTTGCTTTAAATAAAAATTATTGAACGAACCCCCACCAGTCAAAGAAACTACGCGTAAAATGAGGAAATGCTTAATGTATTATTGTCGTTCTATTTCAGTGATAACGTTTTTTGGTTTTTTGAAAAAGATTTTGGATCCGTTAATTTGAAATATTCTATATTGAATATTCATAATTCATTCCAATGACAATTGTTCAGTCTATCTGATAGAGGGAATTCTTTTTTTTATGATTTTCTTTTTCAGTATGAAATCAAAGAAAAAGAGCCTAAATCTTCCTTTACATCAACTTTTTTTTATTCACTCCACGAAAAAAAGAAATAAATTTCTTTTTCTATCTATCTATATTTTTTTAATCACTGAGGTTTAATTCAAAGATGAATTATTTATGATGATAAATGCAATCTTTAGGAAAACTTTATTCAAATAGTGATATCCAGGTAGGTTTTTTTTTCAATTCAATAACTATTTGAATTGAATGATTTCTTATGAGTATTTGATATTCGAAGAAGTCTAAGATTGTTGAATATATCCTCTCAAGTTACTTGAAGATGCAATGTAGATTCAATACAAAGAACTTTTTTCTTCCTAATATTTAGAAATTAATAAATAAAATAAAAATATTGCATTCATCCAATAAAAAGAAAATCGAGGATTAAAGTGAATTCTTTCTAAGACTTCTTTAGAAACCAATGGAACGACCGAACAAATGACTATTCATGATTCCCTAATTGAATCAATTACATATCAGTTCCAAACTAGAGGAATGTTATGGTAAAACTTCGTTTGAAACGATGTGGTAGAAAGCAACGTGCGACTTGAAGGACATGATCAGTTGTGGATTCTTACACCCACCCTTTTTATTATATAGGAATGAAGGTGCTCTTGGCTCGACATCCTTTGTTCTGTTCCACTCGAAACCTCATTTTTTCTTGGGTTGTAGTGTAAACAGTATGTGATGTAGCTCGAGTAGAAAGTATTGATTCATTTCTCAGGGCAAGGATCTAGGGTTAGTGCCAATTAATAAGTTGGAACAACTTCGTAAGTGTAGTCTATTTTCGATTTCTAAATCGAAAGGATCCAATTCGAGCAAGTTTCAAATCCAAAAAAGGAAAATTTGTTGGAATTAGTGAAACTCTTTTGATCAAAAGTGTATCTTGCGGGAATCAACCGTTTATGATTCTTTGATAGAAATAAATCAGAAAAAGGGCCGTGTTGCTGCCATTTTGAAACGATTAAAAATCACCGAAGTAATGTCTAAACCCAATGATTCAAGGCAAAGATAAAATATTTTGGAACAAGGAAATATCTTTTTTTTAATTGTCTCGACAACTAGATCAAGAATAAGGAGTCCAAATATATTCTAAATGAGACAAAGAAAAAGGGGTTAGAGACCACTCAAAAAATCAAATACATAAGGGTTTTCTTTTGAGCTATTTCATATTTCCGAGTTACTCAACTTGAGTTTTGAGAATACAAATTATTTTTTTTTGATAAAGAAAAAGAAGAATAAAAAAGTATTAAATAATCTTAGTCTAATTTATTTGATTTGATGCTTTTATAGATCTATTTGACATTCGAATTGTATACATAGACATATCTTCTAATTTCTCGAGCCGTACGAAGAGAAAGCTTCGTATACGTTTCTAGGGGGGGTTCTAGTTTATCTACGTCTATCCCAATGAGCCGTTTATCGAATCGTTGCAATTGATGTTCGATCCCGAAGAGAAGGAAGAGATCTTCGGAAAGTGGGTTTTTATGATCCGATAAATAATCAAACGTATTTAAATATTCCTGCTATTCTATTTTTTCTTGAAAAAGGTGCTCAACCTACAGGAACTGTTTATGATATTTTAAAGAAAGCGGGTGTTTGTTTTTAGAGAATTTCGTCTTAATTAAAGGAAAGTCAATTAATGAAATACAAAAGAAGA